GGCTGAAGTTTAGGCGATAGATTGTAAATCTATATATGAAGAAACCCTTCTTCTTTCAACGGGTCTTGTAGTCGAAATTTAAGGCGTCAGGCTGCAATCCTGAAGATGTATAATAAACCTTGGCCTGTTAAGGTTTAGGGGGTTTCCCCTATTGGAAACTTTGAAGGCTACTAGTTTTATTAACTTAAAACCTTAGAACTGGTAGAAGGACATAAGTGGGAATAATAGGGGTGTAAAGTTGATGAACGCTAGGGTATAGGGGGGGAGCGTTGGTTTAAGGTTTAAAGACGGTTTGAGTTTTGGTGTAGAGAGTGTTAGAGTGGTAAGGATAATTCGAGTGTAGTAGAATAGCGTGATTAGTGACCCTGTAAGCAGTAGTAGGAGTCAGAGAATGAGATTGGATTGGGCTAATAGGTTAATTACTAGGAGTTTAGGGATAAACCCTAAGAATGGTGGTAGCCCACCCAATGAGAAGAGCCTTAAGAACGAGATAGCCTTTGTCTTTGTGCTGGAGATAGAGCTTATTTGCTTGAAGTGAAAAATTTGATTAGAGTTTAGGAGGAAAACCACTGAAGAAGACACAACAGAGTAGATTAGAATATAGGTGAAAAACACGTCGGATCTGAGTAGAATCGATGCTAATATTCAACCTATGTGGTTGATTGAAGAGTAGGCTAGGACTTTTCGTAAAAAGGTCTGGTTCAGTCCACCAATTGCTCCAACAAGTGCAGACAAACAAGAAGAGATTTGAACTATGTATGAGGAGATAGGGGAGATAATTGTGTATGAGACAAGGATTAAAGGCGCAATTTTTTGCAGGGTTATTAGAATAATACAGTGCATTCAGGAGACACCTTGTATGATTGGGGGGAACCAAAAGTGAACTGGGGCTGCCCCTATTTTTAGGAGCAGGGCCCTCAAAATTAGGAATCCGGGATTGGTTGTGAATAGCCATATCGATCTTGCTCTAATGAGGATGGTGGCAGATCCAAGGGCTTGGATTAAGAAGTACTTTAGGGCGGCTTCTGATGAGTAGGAATTAAACCTAGATGAGATGATGGGGATGAATGAGAGTAGGTTTAATTCCAGCCCAAGCCAGCTTGTGAACCACGAATTGGACGACGTGGCGATAATAATTCCTAAAGTTAGTGATAGGCCAAATATAACTCGTCTGGGGTTTGAATTAAGAATTAAAAAGAGAAGTGACCTTCATAGACGGGGTATGAACCCGTTAGCTTATCTTAGCTTATCTTTTTCTTGGTGTTAAGCACACAAAGTTTTGATCTTTGAGGAGGGGGAGAGAGTCCCCCAGAGAAAGATCGGGTGGGGTGTAGTAATGGAGGGGCTCCCCCTCATTTTTGCCACATCAAAGCAACCTTTTTTATCAAGCACACCACTAAAAATGCCATTTTCCTGAAAAAAGGGATCAAAACTCTCTTTTTTTAAATAAAAAAAAAGTATTTTAAATAAATTCTTTTTTTGTTCAAAAATCAACTTTTCATAAAATTTCTGAAGTTAAAGTTTACTTATATTTTAACGAGTTTGAGAGGAAATTTCGTTTGGGCAGAGTGCCTATTATAATTAAATAAATTTTTTAGAATAGATAGTTTAGTTTTAAAACTTATCAAAAATTAAATCTTTTTTAAAATTTAATTAGAAGATTTTATACTAAAATAAGATCCCTATTTGGAGTCTTTCATCTACCTGCGGGAAATAGATGAAAGACGTAGGGATCTTATTTTAGAGAAAAAGATCTATTTAATAAGCGAAACAATTATAAAATTTGTTTAATTATATAATATATCTATTAATAAATTATTAGAATAATAATATACATAATAATATACGTTTTAATTTTAGTTTAAATTAGAATCAAATTATTTTTATAAATTTAACTTAGTTAAGTTTAAAGATTTTTATACAATTATTTAATTTTTTGTAAAAGAATTAGTTCAATTTAAATTTAACTACACTTATAAAAACTTCTTGTTATTTAATTGAATCTTCTTATAAAGTTTTGTTGAAACTAAATCATTGAATTAATATCTAAATACTTCCCTATAATAGAAAAGTGAAATGTACAGCCTATAAATTCGGTTTTTAATTATTAGTAAGTTTTATTTTTTTAGATTAGCTTTTAATTTTATCTTTTTCTAATAAAAAGGTTAGTATAATTCAATTCATAAAATTATAAAACAATTTATAAGAAAAGTATAATGATGGGATGGGAGGATCACATCTATCGGCGTTTTAAATTAGAAACTACGCTGTTTCAAAACATTTTTAAGAAAATGGGATTTTGTGCTGGTATTGTTTGACTTGAATTGTAGGCAAATATGTTAAGTATTTTGGTTTTGGGGTTTGGGAGGAGTTTGATTCTTGCTTATCTCCTAGTGGGTTTTTAGGGTACATGAAAGTTTACGTTCAGTTTTGGTTGGTTGTAGATGCGGCCTATGACAAGCTAGGGTTCTCAGTACATAGGATTGGTGTATGAAGAGGTCTTTGACCCAGTAATTAAATTAAGTTCAGGCTAAAATTGTGCCAGCAGCCGCGGTTATACTGATAGAACAAATAGGAGTGTGTCAGAGTCGGGGTGCGTGGGACTTTAAGTCGGGCTGGTGTAACTTAGTCGAAACGGTGAAATTTAATATATCGTAGTAGCTTTGGTTCGACACGAGGATCCCGAAGTCTCCTAAGGCCAAGATTTAAAATAGGATTAGATACCCTATTATACTCGGTTGAAATTATAATAATTCTTGAGTAGTAAACAGGTATGATCTCGAAACTCAAAGGATTTGGCGGTATCTAAGTCTGGTTAGAGGAATTTGTGCAGTAAACGATAGTCCGCGAGCATCTAGCCCTGCTTTGTAGATTCAGTTTGTATACCGCCATTATTAGGTAATCTTGATGGAGAATTGCTAGGATTAAGGTTGCGTTAAGTATATTAGGTCAAGGTGCAGCTTATAGCAGGGATGTCGTGAATTACATTGAAATGAGTATACATACGGACAGATCGTGGTAGCGCGTTCTTAAAGGTGGATTTAATTGTAAGGTAGGTACATGGTGCTTGTTTGATAGGAGCTCTTAGATATGTACACATCGCCCGTCGTTCTCACTTTAAGGTGAGGTAAGTCGTAACATAGTAGGTGTGTTGGAAAAGGCACCTAGAGTTAATAGACTGTAGCTTAATTTAAAGCAACCCACTTACAATGGGAGGATCACTGTGTAGTGCTGGCTAAGGAGATCCTTTTAAAATTTTAAAATGATTTGGTTGTTCACAGGAAGTATTATAGGGATGTAGTTTAGTGATATAAGTGTCGATAGGAGAGATAGTTTACTAGTACTGTAGAGGAGCGGTTGAGTCGGAGTGAAAGTAAAATTTTAATTTTGTACCTTTTGTATCAGGGTTTATTAATTTAAAAGAGTGTAAGCTTGTACTCCCGAAATATTAAGATCTATTCTTTAGATTAGGTACAAGTAATAAATTGTAGCGTGACAGAGGGATAGTGGTGAGATGTTAGCCGGTTAATATATATCTGGTTCTTTAAGAAAGAAGTTTAATTTCTTTTTTGGACATGAGTTGGTTCAGAAAGTTAGGTCAGGGGGCACGAGCTTTTTGATTCGATAGTAAGTTATTAGATTGATTGATTTTAACTATCAAAGCTAGGCTTGAGATCAGCCAGGTTGAGAGGATGTTATAGTTCACGTTGGTTGTTATATATTTTTATTGATCTGTAGGGGGTATTAAAGAGGTTCCTTTACTTTTAAATGGGGGTTTATAATGGTAAAATGAGTAGTTTGTATTGTTGCGGGCGAGGTTTTAATTAAAATTTAGTTTCTACTTCAAATGGGAGTTAACTAAGGAATTCAGCAAAATTTTCTTTGCCTGTTTATCAAAAACATGTCCTCATGGGTGATATTTGAGGTCTGGCCTGCCCACTGAATAATTTTAAAGGGCCGCGGTATATTAACCGTGCGAAGGTAGCATAGTCAATAGTCTTTTAATTGGAGGCTTGAATGAACGGTCGGACATAGGGAAGTCTGTCTTCGGTTGATTAAGATGAATTTAACTTTTGTGTGAAAAGGCATTAATATTTTAAGGGGACGATAAGACCCTATAAAACTTGATGATTAGGTTGATCTTTGTGACTTAGGGGTAATATGGGGCTCAACTGAGTTCATTGTGCTGGGGCGGCAGGAATATAACAAGTAACTGTTCTTATTTATAAAATAGTTTTAATTAGAGAGTGACCCTGAAATTTTGGGTTGTAAGATTAAGTTACTTTAGGGATAACAGCGTTATTTCTCTTGAGAGTTCATATCGACAGGGATATTTGCGACCTCGATGTTGAATTAAAGTTTTCTCCGGGAGTAGAAATTCGGGTGAGTGGGTCTGTTCGACCTTTAAAACTTTACATGATTTGAGTTCAAACCGGTGTGAGCCAGGTTGGTTTCTATCTCTTGATTCTTGATTTATTACTTTAGTACGAAAGGATTAAGTAGTTATAACATTTATGTTTAAAAGAGTAAAGTTAATGAATTACCTTGGCAGATAATGCACTAGATTTAGGATCTATTTATATAGTAAAGTACTATAGGTAATAAAAGTTTTGGCTTTTGTGTTAATTAGGAAGTTTGTTAGTTATATCATTTTAGTTTTAATGGTTTTGGCAGCGGTCGCCTTTTTGACCTTGCTCGAGCGAAAGGTTTTAGGATATATTCAAATTCGTAAGGGACCAAATAAGGTGGGTTATATGGGAATTCTACAGCCTTTTGCTGACGCTGTGAAGCTTTTTACTAAGGAGCATACTTTTCCAACAGTCTCTAATTTCATTCCTTACTACTTATCCCCAGTATTCAGAATCTTTATTTCATTGGTTTGTTGGGTAGTCATACCATATGAGATGGGGTTAATGTCCTTTAAGATGGGGATGTTATTTTTCTTTTGTTGTATGAGTGCCGGGGTTTACTCCACGATAGGTGCCGGATGGGCCTCTAATTCTAAGTACGCCCTCTTAGGGTGTCTCCGTGCTGTGGCTCAAACAATTTCTTATGAGGTAAGATTAGCTTTAATTCTTCTTAGGGTGTTGTTCTTTCTTGGGGGCTTTAATTTGGAGTTATTTTCTGACTATCAGCGGTATATGTGGTTTTTAGTGGTAGGGTTCCCCCTAGCATTGCTCTGGTTTGTTTCTGCGTTGGCCGAAACAAATCGAACCCCTTTCGACTTTGCAGAAGGAGAGTCCGAGCTGGTGTCTGGGTTTAATACTGAGTACAGAGGAGGGGGATTTGCTCTGATTTTTATGGCTGAGTATTCTAGCATTCTCTTTATGAGAGCTTTAACTTCAATCTTTTTTTTGGGGGGGTTTCTGACTAGCCCAATGTTTTACCTGAAGTTAATGGGTGTGGGTTTTTGTTTTGTTTGGATTCGAGGAACTTTACCCCGATTCCGTTATGATAAGCTGATATATTTAGCCTGGAAGAGGTTCCTGCCGGTGGCCTTGAATTATTGCATCTTCTTTGCAGGCGTAAAAATTTTTCTAGAGGTTGTGTTAGCTGTTTAAGGGAGAAGAATTAGGAGGGCTATTAAGAGAGTCGAACTCTTTTAGGATGCTTTCAAAACATCTACTTTCCTTAAAGTTAAATAGCCGTTATAATTGAAAACTAGTTGTTATTATAGTGTAAATCTAACACACTACATTTTCGTTGTAGGGATAAAGACTGTCTTTTAATAATAATTTAGTCTATTAATTTGTCTCAGATTATGAGTGAAAGGGGGTTAATAATGTAAAATGCGAAGTATAGGGTGGTCAGGATTTGACCTGTTAGGATATAGGGGTCTTCCACTGGCCGGGCACCAATTCAAGTTAGGAGGATAACCGATGAGACTAGTGATCAGAAGAGGATCTGATTAAAGGGGTAGAAAGTAAGTCTTCGGAATTTAGCTTTATGTGTAAAAGGTAGAATGAATAAAATCGCAACTGACATTGCCAGGGCAATCACACCTCCTAGTTTATTGGGAATCGATCGCAGGATAGCATAGGCGAAGAGGAAGTACCACTCAGGTTGAATGTGGGCTGGGGTTACTAGTGGATTGGCGGGGATAAAGTTATCCGGGTCTCCCAGTAGGTAAGGGTTGAGCAGAGATAAGATTACTAGTCCTGTAACTATTACTACAAATCCTACGATGTCTTTAAATGAGAAGTAGGGGTGGAAAGGTACCTTTTCCATTTGCCTAGACATACCTAGGGGGTTGTTTGAGCCTGTTTGATGTAAAAATAGGATGTGAACCATCGAGGCGGCTGCCACTGCGAATGGGAAGAGGAAGTGGAAGGTAAAGAACCGAGTTAAAGTGGCATTGTCTACGGCAAATCCTCCTCAGATTCATTGCACTAACTCGGTCCCAATATATGGGATTGCAGAAAATAAGTTAGTAATAACGGTAGCACCCCAGAATGATATTTGCCCTCATGGGAGGACGTATCCTAGGAAGGCGGTCGCTATAACCAGGAATAAGATAATTACTCCTACAGATCATGTGTGTATGTATAGAAAAGATCCGTAGTAGATACCTCGCCCGATGTGTATATAGAGGCAAATAAAGAAAAAGGAGGCACCGTTTGCATGCATTGTCCGTAGTAGTCAACCATAGTTAACATCTCGGCAGATGTGCGTAACCCTTGAGAAGGCTAAGTCAATATGGGCTGTATAGTGTATGGCTAGGAATAGGCCGGTAGCAATTTGGATGATTAAACATAGTCCTAAAAGTGACCCGAAGTTTCATAGTACGGAAATATTGGCTGGGGTGGGTAGATCTACTACTGCTCCGTTCGCGATTTTAAACAGGGGGTGGTTTTTACGTAGGGGTATTGACATTATGATAGGCGTAAGGGGCCAGTAGATGAGGATCTGAGTTTTACGATCACAATCAGGGTTAGTAGCAGGTAGAGGATTATAAATGATGTGAGGAAAGAAGTTGAAGGGCTGTAGATTATTCTTAGGAAGAAAGTGGGATCCTGTGTAGTTTCTAACTCGGTTAGGGACGATGACTCTCTAAGGGGTTTTAGGGGTTGTAGGAGCTCTTCTTTTAATAGGAAGGGTGTTCTTACTAAGATAGGGAGTCTTATTATAATGGATAAGGGGGCGGACAGTTTGAACATTTCGTTAGATGCTAAGGAGGCGACATAAATGAATAGGACTAGGGTGGCCCCTAGGAAGATAAGGAATAAAATGTAGGAGAGTCATGTGAAGGATGAGGCGGATCCTGACGCTAGACAAATAAGCACAGTCTGAAGAATTAGTGTTAGGCCTATTGCAAGGGGATGTTGTAGTTGTGTGAAGAGCAGGGACGTGCCTATTAGGAGGAAGGATGAGAGGAAGAGTAGTACTATATCAGAAAGTAGTTTAATGAAAATATTAGTTTTGGGGGTTAATGATAGGGTAGATACCTTCTTTCTGACACTTTAAGGAGCGTTCTCCAGCTCCGATTTACAAGACCGGTGTTTTAATTTAAACTATTAAAGTAATGACAATTCTTTGATTAGTGTATGTTTTTCCTTTAGCCGGAGTTTTTGCCGGTTTACTTTCATTTGTTTCTGGTCGTAAGCATCTGCTGAATACCTTGCTTAGGCTGGAGTTTATCATGGTAAACTTGTTTTGGTTTATATCTGTCTTATTAGGGAGCGTTGGTGGAGATTTGTATTTCAGGTTGTTCTTTCTGACGATAGCAGCTTGTGAGGGGGCTTTGGGGTTAGCTTTGTTAGTTTCCATCGTTCGCACTCACGGAAATGATAACTTTAGGAGTTTTAGAGTTTTGAAGTGTTAAAGATAGTTTTCTTTACTTTATTGATAACTAGTGGAGTTAGGAGTTGATTCGGTCTGCAAGTAGGGATGTTTATTGGTGCTTTTTTATTAAGGCTTTGTGGGTTAAGTGAGTTCTTTTTTGGGAATCTCGGTTTAATCTTTGGAGTAGATTTTGTGGGGTATATCTTAATCTTACTCAGTTTTTGGATCATAGGGTTGGTGTGTTTAGCGAGCCAGAAGGTTTTTGATTTGAAAAATTTCTCGAGCTCTTTTTTGTTAGTAAGTGTTTTTCTAATATTAAGCTTAGTTTTAACCTTCTCTTCAGTTGATTACCTAACTTTTTATATCTTTTTCGAGAGGTCTTTAATTCCAACTATAATTTTGATTTTGGGTTGAGGGTATCAACCTGAGCGGCTTCAGGCCGGGGTGTATATGTTGTTTTATACTTTATTTGCCTCTCTTCCCCTTTTAGTCTCTTTACTTGTCTTATATAGAAAGGGGGGTACTTTGGTAATAATGTTAGTGCCATCTACCATGTCTTTAGAGTTTCTGGATTTTGTCTGATACTTCTGCACTATGTTTGCTTTTGTAGTTAAGCTCCCTATATTTATAGTTCATCTATGGCTACCAAAGGCTCATGTTGAGGCTCCAGTAGCCGGTTCAATAGTTTTGGCGGGCGTTTTATTAAAATTAGGGGGGTATGGTCTATTACGGGTGTCTGGAATTTTTATGGGGGTGGGTTTGAGCTTTTCTTGACTCTGAGTGAGCTTGGGTGTAGTTGGTGGGGTTCTTGTTAGGTTGATTTGTTTACGTCAGACCGATATTAAAGCTTTGATTGCTTATTCTTCAGTGGCCCATATAGGGTTGGTTTTAGCGGGTATTAGGACTTTGAGTGTCTGGGGCTTCAGTGGAGCGGTCGTAGTAATGGTGGGGCATGGCTTATGTTCTTCCGGTCTTTTCTGCTTGGCAAACGTAGTTTATGAGCGGCTCGGGAGACGTAGCTTGTATATTAGGAAGGGGTTGTTAAACTTTATACCTAGAATAGGTCTATGGTGGTTTTTACTTAGTATTGGTAATATGGCAGCTCCCCCTAGATTAAATCTGTTGGGAGAGATTCAGCTGATTACTGCAATTGTAAGATGATCGGGACTAGCAATCATTTCTATTGGCCTGATTTCGTTTTTCAGGGTATCATATAGCTTATATATATACTCTCTGAGGCAACATGGGAAGTATTTTAGTTCTGTCTTTTCTTGTTGCTCGGGGAAGGTGCGTGAATATTTGGTTATAATGTTACATTGATTACCATTAAATATTTTAATTTTAAAAGGGGCTTATATAGTTTACTATTAGAGTAGTTTATAAAAACGTCGGTTTGTGGTGCCGGAGAAGTAGTCTAACTACCTTTAATAGTGCAGTGGGTTTTAAAAATGAATGTTTCTAGAATGGTTTTTTTAATGTTGATCTCGGTTGGGTCAATATTAAGGTCTTTAAGCATAATCTATAGCGGGTCCTCTTATTTTATTGAGTGGGAGTTAGTTAGTCTAAACAGGGTGTCCATCGTAGGGGCATGTATTCTGGATTGAATGTCTATGATGTTTACTTCTTTCGTTACTTTTATTTCTTCTATGGTTTTGTTTTACAGGGGGGGTTATATAAGGGGTGATAAAAATATTAATCGGTTTTTATATTTAGTATTAGGGTTTGTTATATCAATAGGGTTTTTAATTATTAGTCCTAATTTAGTGAGGATTTTGTTAGGGTGGGATGGCCTAGGCTTGATCTCATATGCGTTAGTGATTTATTATCAGAACGAAAAAAGAGCTAATGCTGGGATGTTGACAGCTTTATCTAATCGGGTTGGTGATGTTGCTATCTTGATTTCTATTTCGATTATGTTTAGTATAGGTGGTTGAAATTTTATATTTATAGAGGGGCTGTTGACTCCCGTTCTGCTTTGTTTTATTGTTTTAGCTGCCATGACTAAGAGGGCTCAGATTCCTTTCTCGGCTTGGTTGCCAGCAGCTATGGCTGCTCCAACCCCTGTATCTGCTTTAGTGCATTCTTCTACTCTAGTCACAGCAGGCGTGTATTTATTAATTCGCTTTAGACCTAGGCTAGGGGGGAGCGTCGCTCAAGGAGTTTTATTAGTTCTAGCTAGAATGACTATATTTATGGCTGGGCTTGGTGCAAACTTTGAGACTGATTTAAAGAAAATTATTGCTCTTTCTACTTTAAGTCAGCTGGGTGTTATAATGACTATCTTGTCGTTAGGGTGGGCTGAATTGGCATTTTTTCACTTACTTGCCCATGCCCTTTTTAAAGCGTTACTTTTTATAAGGGCTGGGTCTATTATTCACAGAGTGGGTGACTATCAGGATATTCGAGTTATAGGTCGATTGGTAGGTTATATGCCGTTAAGGGTTATAATGATTAATCTGGCAAATCTGGCATTGTGTGGGAGGCCTTTCTTGGCTGGGTTTTACTCTAAGGACTTGATTTTGGAGGTAGCTTTTATGAATGAGTTAAATAGGGCTTGTTTTTGGTTATTGGTTCTATCAACAGGATTGACTGTGTGTTATACTTTTCGTTTGGTGTTTTATAGGATTTCTGGTGAGTATAATTTATTTTCTAATTCGTCCGTCTCGGACGAGGACCAAGTGATAACTTATCCTATAATTTCACTGGGGTTCGGGGCTATTATAGGGGGTTGTTTGTTATCTTGGCTTATGTTTCCAGCCCCTTCTATAATTTGTATGAGTTTGTGGTTTAAACTGTTAGCTCTTTCGGTGAGTGCTTTAGGGGGGTTTGTCGGCTACATATTAAATGTGATGGCGGTGAATTACTCGTTAATGTCGCTGAAGAATTATAGCTTAGTGGTGTTTAGTGGTTCCATATGGTTTATACCTTTTATTTCCACTTACGGTGTAAGTGCGGTGCCATTAGGGGCGGGGCATAAGTACCACCACTATATGGATAGGGGGTGGTCTGAGTATTACGGGGGACAGGGTTCTTACTCGTTATTGAACAGCATTTCCCAGCGGATGCAATTAATCCAGGATAATAATATTAAGGTTTATATGATGGTACTTTTAATGTGGGTTTTAGCTTTGACTCTTCTATTTATATAACTTAGATAGCTAAATTTAATAGCGTTACATTGAAGCTGTAGAGTTGATAATTTTATCTCTGAGTATTAAAGTAAGGATAGAAACGGAATTTAACCGCTTGAGTTAGAGGTTAGAAACCTAAACTCCTTCTCGCTAACCTCTTAGTTAGAACTATAAGTTCAATATTACCATTAACAGTGGTAAACCTCTATTTTGGTTTTAACTAATTAGTGGATTTAAACCAACCAAGGGCAGTACTTATACCTATTTCAAGGCCGAAACTTGACGCGAGTCATCGCTTCTCAGTTTTAAATTTAAAAGTCTAATAAAGTTAACCTTAGTAAGGTACCTTCTGATTGCAGGTCAGATATCAGTAATTGACTATAACTTCATTCGGCCCAGTCCAGGGCCCCTTGAGCCCATTCGTGGTATAAACCTAAGAGTAGAATTATGAGGAAAAAAATTCCGGTCATCACCCAGGTTTTAATATTTGATAGTGAAATAATGGGCACTAGGGGGAGTAGGAGGGTGATCTCAACATCAAAGATGAGGAAGATTACGGCGATTAAAAAGAATCGGAGGGAGAAGGGTATCCGTGCCGATCCCTTTGGGTCGAACCCACACTCAAAGGGGGAGTTCTTTTCTCGATCGTTAATTGTCTTCTTTGATAATAGGGAAGAGATGATTATTAGGGCGGCTGCGATGACGAAGATTACTGAGATGAAAACTGATAATGATAGAATTGTTATCCCTGAGAATGCTCAGTCCTGCTGATTGGAAGTCAGCTGTACTTATATACTAGAAAAACTATCTATCTACCTCATCAATAAATTGAGATGTAGAGAAATAATCAAACTACGTCTACGAAGTGTCAGTATCAAGCTGCTGCTTCAAATCCAAAGTGGTGGTTTTCTGAAAAGTGACATATATATATTCGGTATAAGCAAATTAGTAGGAAAGATGAGCCAATGATGACATGGAGCCCATGGAAGCCGGTCGCTACGAAGAATGTTGATCCGTAGACGGAGTCAGAAATGGTGAAGGGAGCTTCTCAGTATTCTAGGGCTTGTAGTCCAGTAAAATATATTCCTAGGATTACTGTGAGGGTTAGACTTTGGAGAGATTGGGTGTGATTAGATTCAAGTAAGGAGTGGTGGGCTCATGTAACTGTTGCTCCAGAGGCTAAAAGGATGGCGGTATTAAGTAGGGGGATTTGGAATGGGTTGAAGGCTTGAATTCCCGCAGGGGGTCACATTGTGCCTAATTCTACTGCTGGGGTTAACCTTCTATGGAAAAATGCTCAAAAAAATGAGAAGAAGAATAAGACTTCTGATGTAATGAATAGGATTATTCCTCACTGAAGGCCAATAACTACACGTGTAGTGTGTTGACCCTGGTAGGTACCTTCTCGCGTAATATCTCGTCACCACTGAAGTATAGTTAGGATTGTGACGATTACTCCAAGAAGTAGGAGATCAATATTAAATTGATGAAATCATTTTACTAGGCCTGTTGTCAGTATTATAGCTCTGATCGAACCGGTAAGGGGTCATGGTCTTATATCTACAAGATGGTATGTATGGTGTCCGTGTTTTGGCATTAGTTAACTTCTCCGGCGTATAGGGTTCTTAGCGCTGCGAAGACGTATGATTGAATTACAGCGACTGCTGATTCTAAAATTAGAAGTAGGATTTGAGCAATTAAAAGTAACGATAGAAGTGAATACTGGAGTGATGGACCTGTGTTCCCGAGGAGGGTTAGCAATAAGTGTCCAGCGATCATGTTTGCAGCCAACCGCACAGCGAGTGTGCCTGGGCGAATGACATTTCTAATAGTTTCAATGAGGACTATTAAAGGCATAAGAGGGCCAGGAGTACCAGCTGGTACTAGATGAGCAAACATGTGTTGAGTATGGTTGATCCATCCAAATAATATGAATGCTAGCCATAGGGGAAGTCTGAGGGAGAGGGTAAAGGCTAGGTGCCTAGTAGAAGTGAATACGTAAGGGATTAGCCCAAGGAAGTTATTGAATACGATCAAAGAGAAAATCGAAATGAAAACGATCGTTCTACCGGGATTAGATTCTCCTAGTAATGTTTTAAATTCTTTGTGAAGGGTGGATATGAGTCTACTTCATAGTAGAGACCACCGTGACGGGATCGTTCAGAATAAGTAAGGTACTAGGACGATTCCTAGGAATGTTGATAGTCAGTTAAGAGAGAGGTCTAGTACTGATGATAAAGGATCAAAGCTCGAGAATAGGTTAGTTATCATTTTCAGTTTAATCTTTGTTTTCTGCCAGCTTTAGCGGATTCGGGGGAGGATGAAGGGGTCTTGGAGTAATAGAAGATGGCAATGAAAATTACTAGTGTAATTGAGAATATTAAATACAGGTTTAATCATAAAATCGGCGATATTTGAGGTATTTTAAAATATCACGTGGGTGATTATTCAGCCTTGACAAGGCTGTGTTATGGTTATTAACTAATTTTAATTTTCATTAGAAGTAGTCGTTACTCTACTATAGCAGGTTTAAAAGACCTGAACTTACTTTCGGTCATCTAATGTTAATTACCTGTTAATTACCAATTGAGATAGATCACTCTAGGAAGAATGAAGTGGATGTTCCTTCAACAACGATAGGTATAAATCTGTGATTAGAACCACAGATTTCAGAACACTGTCCGTAGAACAGTCCAGGTCGGTTTATGTTGAATCTGGTCTGATTTAATCGACCAGGGATGGCGTCTACTTTTACACCAAGGGTGGGTACAGTTCAGGAGTGGATAACGTCAGCAGCAGAGGCTAGGACTCGAACTTGGGTGTTCGTTGGTAGAACTGTACGATTGTCTACGTCTAGTACTCGGAACTGTGAGTCTTCTAGATCATTAGAAGAGATTATATATGCATCGAATTCTATTTTAATAAAATCTGAGTACTCATAGGATCAGTATCATTGACGCCCGACGGTCTTTAGGGTGACTCTAGGCTCATTAACCTCATCGAGTAAATATAAAAGCCGGAGGGAAGGTAAGGCAATAAAAATCAGGATAATGGCGGGTAGGATGGTCCAGATGGTTTCAATATTCTGGTGCTCGAGAAGGAATCGGTTAATAAGTTTATTGAACAATAAGGTAGCCATTATATATCCTACTAATGTAGTAATCAGAATTAGGACTAGTATTGCATGGTCGTGAAAGAAGATTAGTTGTTCTATTAAAGGTGAAGCTCTGTCTTGGAAGCCGAGTGCTTTTCATGATGCCATTTGTTTCTAAAAAAAATTATATAATTTTCTATTAGGAGCTTAAGTCCTATGCAATGGTCTGCCATTTTAGAAGTTAGTAACTATTGGGATTTCTATATATCTGTGGTCAGCCGGAGGGTACTTGTGTTGTCACTCAATAGATGTTGGAAGGAATAAGGAGAATATAACCGGTCGTCTTGCGGTTAGACCTTCTCAAATGACTAGGATGAATCCTAGGACAGCAATAAGTGATACTGTTGAGCCAATTGATGAGACGACATTTCAAGTAGTATAGGCATCCGGGTAGTCAGAGTATCGTCGTGGTATACCGTTTAAGCCTAGGAAGTGTTGAGGGAAGAATGTGATATTTACCCCGACAAACATAGTGAAGAAGTGCATTTTAAGTCATTGTGGATTTAACGAGAGTCCCGTAAAGAGGGGGAATCAGTGGGCAATCCCCGCGAAAATTCCAAATACTGCCCCTATAGATAATACGTAGTGGAAATGGGCTACCACATAATAGGTGTCGTGAAGGATGATGTCGATTGAAGAGTTGGCTAGAACCACTCCGGTTAGACCCCCTATTGTAAATAGGAAGACAAACCCTAGAGCCCACAGTAAGGAAGGTCTGTATGTAAATTGTCTCCCGTGGAGAGTTCCCAGTCACCTGAAAATTTTAATTCCTGTTGGGACTGCAATAATTATTGTGGCTGATGTGAAATAGGCTCGGGTGTCTACGTCCATTCCAACTGTGAACATGTGGTGTGCTCAGACTACAAATCCTAAAATTCCAATTGCTGCTATAGCGTAGATTATCCCTAGCGTTCCGAATGCTTCTTTTTTACCTGATTCCTGGTTGATGATATGGGAGATTATACCAAACGCTGGTAAGATTAAAATGTAGACTTCAGGGTGACCAAAGAACCAAAATAGGTGTTGATATAAAATAGGGTCTCCCCCTCCAGCGGGATCAAAGAAGGCCGTATTGAGGTTACGGTCTGTGAGAAGTATAGTGATTGCTCCTGCTAATACTGGGAGCCTAAGGAGTAAGAGGATCGCTGTTAAGAATACAGCCCACACAAATAAGGGTATTCGGTCTATAGTTATTCCTGTAGCTCGTATGTTAATAACTGTAGTTAAAAAGTTAACTGCCCCCAGGATAGAAGAGACTCCTGCTAAGTGAAGTCTGAAAATTCCTAGGTCGACTGAGGCGCCTGCATGGGCAATGCCTGCTGATAGAGGGGGGTAGACAGTTCACCCTGTTCCAACACCCCTTTCAACTAACCCTCTAGATAGTAAGAGGGTTAGAGATGGGGGCAGAAGTCAGAATCTTATGTTATTTATTCGAGGGAATGCCATATCAGGGGCCCCTAGTATCAGGGGAACAAGTCAGTTTCCAAATCCCCCAATTATAATAGGTATCACCATAAAGAAGATTATGACGAATGCGTGGGCTGTCACAATTACGTTATAAATTTGATCATTCCCAATTAGTCTGCCTGGTTGTCCTAGTTCAGCCCGGATTAATAATCTAAGTGCGGTTCCTACTAACCCAGCCCAGGCCCCGAAAATGAAATATAGTGTACCAATATCTTTGTGATTAGTTGAAAAAAATCACCGTCGCGATGAAAGAAT